TAGAAGGGCTAATCAGTTATTTCTTCCATGGCCCCGAGGATTCCAATATTAGCACTGATGGTACGGAAATGTAACTCGCTATTTAAACAACTATTCAGAGTTCCTAGAGCTCCCTGTAAGGCTTGTTGGAAAACTTGTTGTCGGACCTGATTAATTGCTCTTTGTTGTTCAAAATGAAGGGTTTCATTTTTGTAATTTTCTAATTGTTCCAAACTAGAAGAAGTAGCATTAATCAAATTGGCTTTTTCTCGTTCTATCTCAGAGTATCCGTTCATTCGATACTCATCTGCTTCCATTTCTACTTTCCGTAAACGAGACCGGGCTCTTTCGAGCTGTTCAATGGCCCCTCTACGTAATTCTTCCGAATTTCGAATAGTACTCAAAATCCTCTGTTTTCGATTATCTAATAAATCGTTTAATGAAAGTAGATTATCTTACCATTAATTTCACAACTTCCATGATCTCTTCCCGAACCAAACATGAATCTTTCGATTCATTTGGCTCTCACGCTCAATTTTTTATTTTATGGACATTCCCGTATCTTTTTAAAATATAATGAGCCTATCCTCTCTATTTCTGTTTATATTCAAACATATCAAAACCGATACAAGAACAGAATATTAGGAGGACTCTTCCGACCAGACAAAAAATCTATAATTGTCAGCAAAGTTGTTTCTTTATTTGTTCTTTATTTCATTGAAAATATAGAAAATTTCAATTGATTTCCTTTTTTATTCAAATCCAAAAATTCCCCCTTTTTATACATAACATAGGTTGTCGATTCGGCATTGGATAATATAATAAAGGGCAAGGCGCCCTTTCTTTATTTTAGTAAATGGTTCAAATCATTTTATCGATATGAGTGTTCTATATCGGAAAAATTATCAACTATTCTTTTTTAAACCATTTCGTTATTAACGTAGTGGTAGAAAGAGTACCATGTTGTGCCCGGACTTCAAACAGTTTAGCTTTAACCATGTTAATGGTCTCACATTATTGGTTGGTTGATAGAGAATCAAAGTTAACTTACCAATGAATAACGAAATGCTATGGTTCTTACATATGATTTATGAATTTACTCAGAAGGAATTCGTCGAGATTATGCACTTTTTTCCTATTTATCCTATAAAAATATAGAATAACATAAATAAAGTGCAGTCGGTTAGATCCAACCTATTCGTGAAATATACAACTCGCACACACTCCCTTTCCAAAAAAAATCAATACACCAAGCACTACACTTAGATTTATTGGATTTGTTGCTAAAATATCGGTATTAAACCTGAAACTCCCGGCGGATGGCCAGTGGCCTAAGGAAACGAAAGAATCGGTTACATTTTTCATATGCTCTCCTCTTATAGATAGGACTAAGAAAGAACAGAGTTCTTTTTGTATCACTTGACTCGCCCTTTTTTTTATCGATTTCTTTTTCTTAATTTCCCGTTTTTTTTTTTAATGTTAATGGGAGTAGATTCAATCTATTTATTGAATTTGAGATTGAGAATTACAAAATTTCTTCTTTTTTTTTGAAGTATCCGATAAGATACTTATTAAGTTAGGTCCTGGGTCTCGTATCAATTGCAAAATATCTCCTTTGTTCAAACACTTCCTAAAAGAAAAATTCCATCGTACTAAACTAAGGACGGGAAGGGAGAAAGCGAATGAATTCACAAATTCCTCATCCTCAAATCACTCCTTCCCGGGGTATTGTCGCAACAAATACATATACATAATTGTAGGAATAAAGTATTGATATAATTCACAGAAGCAAATGGCAACGAGTTAATAAAATAAGAAAAAAGTAGGTAACGTACTTTTTTACATTTTCATTCTAGGATTAAATTAAACAAAAGGATTCGCAAATAAAAGCGCTAATGCCACGACCAGTCCATAAATTGTTAAAGCTTCCATAAAAGCTAGACTAAGTAATAAAGTACCTCGTATTTTTCCTTCTGCTTCTGGTTGTCTCGCAATACCTTCTACGGCTTGGCCTGCAGCAGTACCTTGACCAATTCCAGGTCCAATAGAAGCAAGCCCTACGGCCAATCCAGCAGCAATAACGGAAGCGGCAGAAATCAGTGGATTCATGATGATAGGTTCCTCGCACCCAAAAAAAATGGTTAATGATACAATCAACCAATGAATTATTACTTATTTGATCACAAAAATCTATTGAAATGAAATTAATATAGAAATATAGATAGAGATAACCCCTATATAACTAGTATATATCTAATATCACATATACATTTGTTTCTTTCATAACGTAAACCGCCCACATTTTCTTTTTCTATTGAATCGGATTCTCTAGAAGAATTTTTCGAAAACTAATCAATGATGACCCTCCATGGATTCCCCTATATAAGCCGCGGCTAAAGTTGCAAAAATAAGAGCTTGAATACCGCTTGTAAATAATCCAAGAAACATGACAGGTATAGGAACTACTAAAGGTACTAAAGAAACAAGAACAACAACTACTAATTCATCAGCTAATATATTCCCGAAAAGTCGAAAACTAAGAGATAAAGGTTTCGTGAAATCTTCTAGGATGTTAATTGGTAAAAGTATTGGAGTTGGTTGAATGTATTTTCCGAAATAACCTAATCCTTTTTTGGTAAGACCCGCATAAAAATATGCTACTGACGTGAGTAAAGCTAAAGCAACAGTAGTATTTATATCATTTGTGGGGGCGGCTAGCTCCCCATGAGGTAACTGTATGATTTTCCAAGGTAAAAGGGCACCTGACCAATTCGAAACAAAAATAAATAGGAACATAGTTCCAATAAAGGGAACCCAAGGGCCATATTCTTCTCCAATCTGGGTTTTGCTCAAGTCTCGAATAAATTCAAGGACATATTCGAAGAAATTCTGACCGTCGGTCGGAATGGTTTGTGGATTCCGAACGGATATGATGACTGAACCTAATAAGATAGCAATTACGACCCAAGAAGTGATAAGTACTTGGGCATGAATTTGTAAACCTCCTATTTGCCAATATAAATGTTGGCCTACTTCTACACTTGATATATCGTATAACCCTTTGAGTGTTTTAATGGAACATGGTATAACATTCATATTGTCCTCTGACAGAAATCGAACTGAAAAAAAGAATTATTTTGATTCAACCATCTCTTTCTCGACTCATCTACTTTCATCATTAATCATATAGTTAGGATACCAAGAAATCACATAACATAATATCAATATCCCATTTTATCTCTTTTTAAAAATGAAAGACAAGAATAGTAACCGATCCAATAAATCAAAATAATTAACTAATCTTATTATTATTATTCTTAATCATAACATAATCAACGACTTCTTATATAGCTAGAACGGCCCTCACAAATTGCGGATACCAATTTGTTAAGAATCAATCGGATTGAAGCTATAGCGTCATCGTTGGCTGGAATCGAAATATCTGCGAGATCTGGGTCACAATTTGTATCGATTAAACAAATCGTCGGAATTCCCAAAATGACACATTCTCGAAGAGCTGTATATTCTTCTTGCTGATCAACGATTATTACAATATCGGGCAATTCAGTCATATATTTGATCCCGCCCAGATATGTTTGCAAAGTAGATAATTTTCTCTTCAACATTGCTGCATCTCTTTTAGAGAGACGGTTGAGTTTCCCCATCTTTTGTTCTGCTCTTAAGTCTCTGAACTTATGAAGTCTCGTTTCCGTAGTGGACCAATTCGTTAACATACCGCCGAGCCATTTTCTATTAACATAATGACATCGAGCCCTTATTGCAGCTGATGCTACTAAATCCGCTGCTTTATTTTTGGTACCAACAATTAAGAAGTTTTTTCCTCGACTTGCTGCATCAAAAACTAAATCGCAGGCTTCCGATAAAAAACGAGCAGTTCTAGTGAGATTTATAATATGAATACCTTTACGCTTTGCAGAGATGTAAGGGGCCATTCTAGGATTCCATTTCTTAGTACCATGACCAAAATGAACTCCTGCTTCCATCATCTCTTCCAAATGGATGTTCCAATATCTTCTTGTCATCTTTCCCACGCTTTCTTTTTTTTTTAACAAATAAACAAATAAATAATTGTTCCTACGGAACCTTATGCCGGGATTGGCCGTTGATACACAGCCCAAACCATTAATTTTTTTATTACTTAACTTAATTTCTTCATTTTATTTAGTACCCAATCAATAACTAGTAAAGTAAAAAGAAAAATATCTCCTTAAGAATTATGAATTCGCTTAAATGATTTTTCTGGTGTGTCATAGAAATTGCTTGGGGCGCAAGAACAAAAAAATTCTCTATGGTGTAACAAAATATCTCTCATTTCCAACTCGAATAGATTTTTCTTTTTTATTTCCAAATGAATGTCTTGCTTTGAACGGTGCACTAATTTTTTGAATCCAGTACCGACAGGGATAATCCCCCCCAAAACAACATTTTCTTTCAGACCCTTCAACCAATCAATACGACCCCGTAGAGCAGCTTTTGCCAAAACTCTAGCAGTTTCTTGAAAACTTGCTTCGGATATGAAACTTTGAGTATTCAGAGATGCCCTCGTTATTCCCAATAAAATTGCCCGATAACAGATTGCTTCGTCTAAAGCACGCCCTGCTCGTTCCGCTCGCAACAATCCGATTAGTTCTCCAGGTAAAAAAACATTAGACATTCCATCTTCTGAAACCAACACTTTTGATGTTACTTGCCGTACAATAATCTCTATATGTCTATTATGGATCTGTACCCCCTGGGATCGATAAACCTTTTGGATCTTATTAACCAAAGAGATACGACTTTGGGCTATGGTTAGTTCAGCTCCAATTAAGAATCCCCAAGGAATTCCAAGAACTCTTGGTATACGCTCGTTCCAACCTTCAACTCTCCTTTCAAGGTTCATCGATATTGAACCAATCGAGCGCACTTCTAAGATTTGTTCCACTTTTGGAAGACCTTGCGTTATGTCACCAGATCGGGATTTTTCATATATAAATGTAACTAATGTATCTCCTTCAGAAAGGGTTTCTCCATAATGTCCATGAACAGTCGCTCCTGGAGTGGCCAAATAAGGCTTAGCTGATCTTATAATTAAAGAGTCAACATGAACAATGAAAATTTGACCAGATTTTTTTATGTGTGGTCCATATTTAAATAGACATATATTTTCACAAATAAATTGTCCAATGCTAATTATTGTGGATGTCTCTTCACAATAATTGTAATGTAGAAAGCACCAATTCAAATGGGATGGATTCAAAATGATGTTATTGCATGGACTGGGATTATAAATCCTCCTATTTTCATCTATTAAACAGTATTTAAGTACTTCAAGTACTTGGAAAGTCTGTTTAAAATTGTCAAGTAGCCAATATTTGTTTAACAAGATCTGATTATGAGTTATTAAATGGTAAGATGAATAAAAGTTCACTATTTTAGGTACTATTGTACCTAAGGGGCCCAACAAACCCCTAATTGGAGTTATGGGATTCGATTCTTTTGCCACATTGTTATATTTCGAACCGTTGAATGGACCAACTCGAAAACAATTGAATGATGACAAAATTCTCAAAGATTGGCCTTCCTTATTTCGATTCAACAACGTACCAATAGTTCCTTGATGCTGGGTAACTAATGGAATCTTCACTTTGGAATAAAAAGGATTGATATTGGTGCGATCTAATCCATTATCAGGAATCAATCCCGAACCTGCCGTATCGTACCTTTTTCCGGTATATGAAATAGTAGACTTGACTAATTCAATTCTTATGAAATCACGAATCAGATCATTTGCCCTTACTTCAACAAAGGAAGCATGAACCTCTTCCATAGAACTGTTTTTTTCTTGGTCCCAATTCAATACTAAGCAAGTCCGAACTAATTGAATACTTGTGTGATAAATTCCTCGAATTGACTTTCCATTTCCATAAAGGATATAATTGACAACTCTAAGCTGGACATTTTCTTTTTCCTGCAAGAGATCTTGAGGGAAAAGTTTTGCTAAATTTATCCCATCAGCTATTTCATATGTGACTACGGGTCGAACCAAAACAAAATACTTTTTTTTGATAGGTGTGATCCGTTGGACATAGATCCAATTTTTCGATTTTGTTTTTGATTCCTTAGAATTTTTTTTTTCCGTTCCTGGTGGTATCAAAATGCCACTGTGTCTGGATATCTTATCTGTCTCTCCGGGAAAATGAATATCTCCAGAAAAGATTTTCAGTTCAATACTTTTTTTTTTTCTCTCCACTCGGACTAATCCACCTACTCGGCTTCTTGTATTTGTATTTAAAGCAAGTTGTGTATCTACTCCAATGATACTATTGTTCCGGACCATTATAGACGAAGATCCGGGTAAGATATGCACCTCTTCGGGAATAAAAAAAAACCGATCCACTTTCATTTGGTATTTCGGACTCAATTCTTTTGCTCCTCGATACTCAATCAAATCTTCTTTTTTGACTATGGAATCCACCTCCGCGGTCCCATATTTAGTAATTCCCGAACTCTTTCTTCTGTATCGTGGATCATCAAAATAAGCAAGAATACTATTTCTACGTAAAATACCATTTATGGGTATTTCAATCGAAATACCAAAAGAGGGTATTAATTCTTTCTCTCGTTCTTGATCGTATTGTAATGGGATGAGAAATCTATTTCTTCGTCTTTTCGCCAAGAAATCAGAATTCTCTTGGAGAATCGAAGGGTATATGAAATTCCAATGACCATTGGATATAATTCGATCAAGTCTTGAATAATCAAGAATTTCCCTATATTTTTTACGAGTACCAGAAGGATCCAACAATTTATGTCTTACTCGATCCTTAGTAATTGAGAGGTCAGAGCTATATCTTTCGTCGACAGAAAAAGAATGAACATTCATTTGATCTTGATCCTTGTGAAGCGAAAAAGACACTATACTGGATCTGCACGGACCCCCCGCTAATATCCATAAATGACTTGTTTTTGGTAATAGATGAACATTACTATATGTATATTCAGGTGCGTGGTAGACATCAGTACTCCAGTGCATTTCTCCCTCTGATTCAGAATAAATATGTTTTCGAACCCTCTCTTTAAAATGAAAAGTAGACGTTCTGGCACGAATCTCGGCAATCACTTGTTCAGATTCTACATATTGATCATTTTGAACTAAAATCAAACTTTTTGGTGGAATATTCACACTATGTATAATATCCCGACTCTCAATAGTTACATACAAGTCTATAGAACATAGAAAAGCAGGATGCCCATGACGGGTACGTGTGGGATGAACCAAATACTCATTGAACTTTATTTTTCCATTAGAAGGAGCTCGTACATGTTCGGCAGTACCGCCTGTGAATACTCCACCCGTATGAAAAGTTCTTAATGTTAGTTGAGTCCCCGGTTCCCCAATTGATTGACCCGCAATAATACCTATGGCTTCCCCCAACTCGACCAGGTCGCCGTGAGTGGGGCTTCTGCCATAACATAATTGACAGATCCAAGATGTATTCCTGCAAGTAAAAGGGGTTC